AAGGAAAAGATAAAAGGAAAAAGCAGCTGAGGAATATTTAAAGAAAGAATATTCCATATTAGAAAAACTACAAATACGCTATATTATGTTATGCTTAAAAAAATCCGAACGAATAAAAAAAAAACACACCGATATGATGTTTCACGATATATATAGTAGTGGGGGACTATGGGACAAAAAATAAATCCACTTGGTTTCAGATTGGGCGCAACCCAAGGGCATCATTCTCTTTGGTTTGCACAACCCAAAAATTATTCCGAAGATCTACAAGAAGATCAAAAAATACGAGATTGTATCAAAAATTATGTACAAAAAAATCTGAAAATATCCTCTAATGTCGAGGGAATTGCACGTATAGAGATTCAAAAAAGAATCGATTTGATTCAAGTGATAATCTATATGGGATTCCCCAAGTTATTAATAGAAGAAAGGACTCGAAAAATCGAAGAATTACAATTCAATGTACAAAAAGAACTCAATTGTGTAAACCGAAAACTCAACATTGCTATTACAAGAATTGTAAACCCTTATGGGCACCCCAATATTCTTGCGGAATTTATAGCCGGGCAATTAAAAAATAGAGTTTCATTTCGCAAAGCAATGAAAAAAGCTATTGAATTAACTGAGCAAGCAGGTACAAAAGGAATTCAAGTACAAATTGCAGGTCGTATCGACGGAAAAGAAATTGCACGTGTCGAATGGATCAGAGAAGGTAGGGTTCCTCTACAAACCATTCGAGCCAAAATAGACTATTGCTCCTACGCAGTTCGAACTATCTATGGGGTATTAGGTATCAAAATTTGGATATTTGTAAACGAAGAATAATAAACATTTACTTAACTTGTATTTAGTTCTATTTCTATTTAATGATAAAAAAATGAACAATTCTATAAGGTTGAATAAAAATTCAATTAATCATTTGATATAATTGCTATGCTTAGTGTGTGACTCGTTGGTTTTTCTATTAGGATTAGGTTTCAAAAAAATGGAATAACTCGTAGTACGAACTAATAACTATAGAACTAATAACCAACTCATTGCTTCGCATTATCTGGATATAAAGAAAGAGCCAGTCAAAATATGATATAGATAGATAGGATATATATCTAAGTCATATCATTGTAGCAACTGAAATCTTTTTTGCAAAAAAAAAATATAAACCAATCTGATTATTGGTTGTAAAGCAAGAAAAGGATACAGATAAATGGAAAGGTGAGAGAAAGATAGAAAAAGAATACCAACGATATACGATTCCAATATGTACGGTCTATGAGTCATCTCATAAAAAAGAATGTAATAAAGCATCAATACTGATTGATCCCTAATTAGACAAATACGTGGATAGAACCACAAATAAAGAGCCCCGAGCCAATAAAGACTGAGAAGGTTGACTCAAAAATTTCATTAGGAGCTCCGTTGTAGAATTCAGACCTAATCATTACTCAAGAGGTGGTGGGGACGATAGAACCTGTGAATGCATAAGATTCTATTGAAAAGGAATCCTAATGATTCAGTAGGTAGGATGGCGGAACGAACCAAATTTTTTTTTTGAAAGATTGTGTTGTCATAGACTAATCTTACAACTGAATGTTGAAAGAGTAAATATTCGCCCGCGAATTTTTTTTTATGAAGGTTGAATAAATTCGATATGATAAGAAAAAGCAAAATCAAATAAAGATTCATTATAAGATTAAATAGAATACGTGGTTAATTATATATATATATAAAATCAAAAGAAAAAAAAAAATTATATTATTCTATTAAATAAATGGAATTTTAAAGAATACCCCGATTCAGTATATTATTCACCATGTATTTGATTTTTAATCGTTTAATTCGCGAGGAGCTGGATGAGAAGAAATTCTCATGTCCAGTTCTGTAATAGAGATGGATGGAATTGATAAACAACCATCAACTATAACCCCAAAAGAACCAGATTCCGTAAACAACATAGAGGAAGAATGAAAGGAATATCTTATCGAGGTAATCGTATTTGCTTTGGTAGATATGCTCTTCAAGCACTTGAACCCGCTTGGATCACGTCTAGACAAATAGAAGCGGGGCGTCGCGCAATGACACGAAACGCACGCCGCGGTGGAAAAATATGGGTACGTATATTTCCAGACAAACCAGTTACAGTAAGACCAACCGAAACGCGTATGGGTTCGGGGAAAGGATCTCCCGAATATTGGGTAGCTGTTGTTAAACCCGGCAGAATACTTTATGAAATGAGCGGAGTGGCAGAAAATATAGCCAGAAGGGCTATTTCAATAGCGGCATCAAAAATGCCTATACGAACTCAATTCATTCTTTCGGTATAGGATAGAAATGTAGAACAAAAGGAAATAATTTTTTTGATAAAAAAAAACAATTGTAGGTTTCTTGTTTTGAACAAACAATATTTCTTTTTTTTTTCACCCTTTACATTGAAAAGACAAAATCAATAAAAAAAGATATGATTCAACCTCAAACCTATTTGAATGTAGCCGATAACAGCGGGGCTCGAGAATTGATGTGTATTCGAATCATAGGAGCTAGTAATCGACGGTATGCTCATATTGGTGACGTTATTGTTGCTGTAATCAAAGAAGCAGTGCCAAATACACCTCTAGAAAGATCAGAAGTGATCCGAGCTGTAATTGTACGTACTTGTAAAGAACTCAAACGCGACAACGGTATGATAATACGATATGATGACAACGCTGCAGTTGTTATTGATCAAGAAGGAAATCCAAAGGGAACCCGAATTTTTGGCGCGATCCCCCGGGAATTAAGACAGTTAAATTTTACTAAAATAGTTTCATTAGCACCCGAAGTATTATAAGGGAATACCATGATATAGTTTATAATATTTGAATGAAATGGATTACTTTAATTAGTAGATTGTTTGTATATCACGTATATACCTTTTAAAATTCATAAATATTTATGAATTTAGAAAAAAAAAGAAATAGAGCATGTTGATTATATCAAAATTCGGGGGCAACAATAATCTTAGTTTATCATGAGTAAAGACACTATTGCTGACATAATAACCTCTATACGCAATGCTGACATGAATGAAAAAAGAACAGTTCGAATACCATCTACTAATATCACTGAAAATATTGTTAAAATCCTTTTACGAGAAGGTTTTATTGAAAACGTGAGAAAACATCAGGAAAGCAATAATTTTTTTTTGGTTTTAACCCTACGACATAGAAGAAATAGGAAAGGACCATATAGAACTGTTTTAAATTTAAAACGGATCAGTCGGCCCGGCCTACGAATCTATTCTAACTATCAACGAATTCCGAGAATTTTAGGCGGAATGGGGATTGTAATTCTTTCTACTTCTCGAGGGATAATGACAGACCGAGAGGCTCGAATAGAAGGAATCGGCGGGGAAATTTTGTGTTATATATGGTAATCTTTCTGATAGCCAAATCATATGCGAAATTTTCATATTTGTGAAAAAAAAGAGTAAAAGGTAGGTTTATAATATTATGCCTCTTTAATTAGTTGATGTTTCAAAGCCGTTTTACCTGGAATGCAAGAGAAAGAACAAAAACAGATTTGCGAAGGTTTAATTACTGAGCTACGTCCCAATGGTATGTATGTTTCGAGTTCGTTTAGATAACAAAAATCAATCCGATTCTAGGTTTTGCTTCGGGAAAGGTTCAACGTAATTTTATACATATACTCCCTATAAATTAACAAAATTATGGTAAGTTCTTATGATTCAACTAAATGGAATATAATTTGAATATTATATTCAGTATATTCAAAAGTAAAGACTCAAATAATTGGGTGATTTTTTGATTTCAACATTCTTTCGTAGGGATACAATTCGAAGTTAAAAATTTTAAGAAATTTATTTTCTTCCAATTAAATTAAGTAGATTCAGAATTAAGAAAAGGAGTGACAAATATGAAAATAAGGGCCTCCGTTCGTAAAATTTGTGAAAAATGTCGATTGATCCGTAGGCGGGGACGAATTATAGTAATTTGTTCCAACCCGAGACATAAACAAAGACAAGGATAATTGTTTTAAATCAAAAAGGACTCCCGAAATCTAAAGGACCTGATATACAGATGTACAAAAAAATCAGTAAAAAAACCAGGATCCGTTTTGACATGAAATGGATATATCCATATATCTCTGACTTATATTTATGAGATGATAAAATATGGCAAAACCTATACCAAAAATTGGTTCACGTAGAAATAGACGTATTGGTTCACGTAAGAATGCGCGTAGAATCCCAAAGGGGGTTATTCATGTTCAAGCAAGTTTCAACAATACCATTGTGACTGTTACAGATGTACGAGGGCGAGTAATTTCTTGGTCCTCCGCCGGTAGTTGTGGATTCAAGGGTACAAGAAGAGGAACACCATTTGCCGCTCAAACCGCAGCGGGAAATGCTATTCGTACAGTGGTGGATCAAGGTATGCAACGAGCAGAAGTCATGATAAAGGGCCCCGGTCTCGGGAGAGATGCGGCATTAAGAGCTATTCGTAGAAGTGGTATACTATTAAGTTTCATACGGGATGTAACCCCTATGCCACATAATGGCTGTAGGCCCCCCAAAAAAAGACGTGTGTAACCATTGAAGAGATTTCAAGAGAAATAAATAATTCAATGATTTGATCAAATAATATTACTATGGTTCGAGAGAAAGTAACAGTATCTACTCGGACACTGCAGTGGAAGTGTGTTGAATCAAGAGCAGACAGTAAGCGTCTTTATTATGGACGCTTTATTCTGGCCCCACTTATGAAAGGCCAAGCCGATACAATAGGCATCGCGATGCGAAGAGCTTTACTAGGAGAAATAGAAGGAACATGTATTACACGTGCAAAATTTGAGAAACTACCACATGAATATTCTACTTTTGTAGGTATTCAAGAATCCGTACATGAAATTTTAATGAATTTGAAAGAAATTGTATTGAGAAGTAATCTGTATGGAACTTGTAACGCGTCTATTTGTTTCAAGGGTCCGGGATATGTAACTGCTCA